GGAAAAAGAAATTTTTTTGATCAAATCAAACTGCATAGTTATAGTTTAGAGTTTGTTTGCTACGGGGCATGTCTTGTTTAAAGATTCATACAACGGAACCCCACTTACATTTATTTTGTATTTCGATTCCATTTAGATATGGTGTAGATATAGGATGCTCTTACACAAACTCTCTTACTTTGTCTCGGTTTCTCCCTAAAAAAGCAATTAAATACAAATACTAAAAATAGTATAATACTAATAAATAATACTAATAATATCGTAATCGCACGTAATCGTATTAGTATAACTATTAATATCGTACGTATAATATCGTACGTATTTAGTATAACTATGTTTTTATAGTTCATTTTATATATAATATAATTTCAATTATATTATTTCACTTTTTTTTTTCAAATCAAAACGAAAAAATTTAAGTAGTCATATGGGTAAAACGGCTAGGGATTTCTAGCATATTCTACTCGAAGTATTCTTTTCATTAAAATCCAGGTGGAGAATCATTGCTTCTATTGATTCGATAGGAATACGTAAACATAATCTAATACATCGAACGATTATATTTTATCCCCTTTCCTTGTCCTAGATTTCATTTCTATTTTCCTTACTTTATTGATTTGATTCAATCCGTTGAGTTGCTAGGAACCTTTACATATAACAACTCATATCTTTCTATACCAAAACCAAAAAATTGGAAACTTAGAATCTGTACTATACCCCCGCCTCGGACCCTCTCAGAAAGAAAAAGAATCGAGTACTAAAGAAAGACCGCGATTGGGGATGAACAAAAATACTTGTTACGGCAATAAAACTTAGTAAGACCAACCGATGGGTTAGGTTTTGCTACAAAAAGGGAGTTTGTTTTGGAGCAAACTTACACTACACAATGAAAGATAGCGCAGAGTGATAGAATCTGTGGAATCATAAATGATCTACATAAGATACTTCTAATAGAAAGAATCACACATTCTCGAACAATTCGAGAGACCAAATCCACAAACCAACCCAACTCATAGAATATAGAAGAAGGAACGTCGATACATTAAGGACCAATTCATTATCTCTGCATTATATTTGAAACAACCAAGTTGGGTTGTTGTTCGGCCAAAAAGCAATTAGTCGAAGTCGGGGGACTTCCACAAATACAAGTCCAAGAAAAGAATAGGTACTAGATCCGTGTAACTTAGGATTCGATTTAGTTGGGTCGGGATGAAGTTTTTAGACAGGATCCTGTCATGATTTTCACTTCATAAATTGACTGAGATTGGGTATACTAAAACAAAAACAAAAGTATATCAGTAACTCTTTGATCATGGACAAGAAAAAAGTCATATGTAATTCATCCATTGGAATGAATTATTGTTTTTATTTTCCTGTCCCTATGTATTCACATGAGCATATGGTAATGCTTTCATTTCTATGAACAAAGGAACCGGTTAATCCATAAACAAGTACTAATGAGGAAATGAAAACTATACTAAACTAAAATGGAATGTCTATAAAAAAATGGAATGTGTTAGGGCTATACGGACTCGAACCGTAGACCTTCTCGGTAAAACAGATCAAACTGATTATTATCGAAATGATTCGAACTGTTTCAAAGACCCAACATGCATTTTGTTGCATTGGGCTCTTTCATCAACTGATTGATGTAAAGATCAGTTAGTCCACCATATTTTTTCTTTACAGGAAGATAATAAGATGGCTCCATGTGCTCTGTGATTCATCATTTGTATTCTGATCTAGGAGCAATACCAAAGTGTTTCAAAGAAGGGTTACCTTGACTTAGGTCTGCCTCCGGCCTAGATCAACCTAAGTTAAATGGAATCTCTATCGCTCCGCTGCAAGAGTCAAATATGAGACTTCATACACCTTAAAGTTCATAGGACGAAAAGAGGTTCTTTTGAGTCCCTTATACTCATTAAGCCTGGCATTGAATGGACTGGGTATTTACCTTATCAATTAGCAAATCAATGGCGGGTTCTATTTGATTTGGCACTTGAATTCGCACTCAAATTGAACCGAACCAAATATTTGTCAGGCTATTGTTCTCTTGTTCCCTCGAATCTATGGAGTAAGACATCGATTTCTCAATAAGATCATTGCATAATGGGCTCCCTTGAAAAGCATTGGCGCACGTGTAAACGAGGTGCTCTACCTAACTGAGCTATAGCCCTTGTCATAGATATCTTAACATATAGATAATTTCTTGTCAAGATAGGATCCCACATGATAGTTCTCTGATCCGTTTACTGTTAGCGGATGGGTATTGCTTAGAAATAATATTCCACCTATAATCCCCGAGGCGATGGGTCCTTTTTTTGTGATGATAAATAACCTACTTAACTCAGTGGTTAGAGTATTGCTTTCATACGGCGGGAGTCATTGGTTCAAATCCAATAGTAGGTAGAACTTATTAGATACCAGAGTCAATGGTATCTAATAAGTTTTTCTACCCATCTTCTTTTTTTCGTTGTATCATCTAGACTTGATTGTGTTC